GCAGGTTTCCATACCAAGGCTCAATACAATCAAGTCCGTAGCGTCTACCGATTTCGCCATATCCCCATTGTCCTTTTTTTCTTTGAAACCTGGATTCCTTGTGTAATTTCCTACATCTCTTAGTTTTTTTTTGAATCATTGAATTCATTATTCGACGTAGTCTAGCAGCTCGTCTCTATTCAAGAGACCCCGCTTATTGCAATTCAGAATTGAATTGATTCTACCGTTGATATATTTGCAATTCAATCGGAATCAATATATCCAAAAGTTTTTCTCTCCCCCACCCCCTTCTTTCCCTTTTTTAGAATATTCAAAATCATACTATAACGCTTGATATTCATTCTTTTTTTTTTTTTTCTAATCAGAATTAGAAATTTCATTTGTTATGATTCTCTCTTTTCCTTAGTGAAATATTAATCCTTAAATTATTAACAAATAAAAAAAACAAAATATTTTTAAAAATGTAAAAATGTATATAATGCTCGAATGAAAATGCCAAGAGATTCGCATTTTCTCTTTATTATTCATATAGATTATTCTTTTCTATGTATTAGATTATTCGTCCAAGCCATATCAAATTGAAAATATCTGAAATCAAATTCAATATAGAAATTGGAATAGATTCTATTAGAAAAAAGGATTTGCGAATTAGAGAAAGAAAAAGAAAGTTCAATAAATTCTATAATCCTATTAAATTCTATAATCCTATTAAATTCTATAATCCTGTATTAAATTCTATAATCCTATTTAAGAATATCGTTTAGTTAAGCATATCAAACTAACTTTATCTTTATGAAATTCTATTATTTTTTCTAAGTAGAATTTCCAATTTCGAACTAGTTAATAACTAAGATTAATAATTAAGATCTGCCATTTTACAGATTTCCTATATATATTTCTATTTGTTACACTATTTCTGTTATATAAGCCCACTTAGCTCAGAGGTTAGAGCATCGCATTTGTAATGCGAGGGTCATCGGTTCAAATCCGATAGTCGGCTTTTTTCTCTATTGATGTTCCATGAACAAGAATCCTTTTTTTTTTCTCCGAATTAAATGGAGAATCCAGAGTCCATTATGTCGTTTCTACCTTACAATTTTGCTAGATACAAAACAGTAAAATAAATAATATATATACAAAAAATTCAGATGTTGATGAAATTCCATTTTTTGTGGTACTTTAGTAGATTTTACTCTGTTTATCCTTTAGTTTAATTCAGTTTTAATTTCGATGTATTCTGTAATGTAAATACAATGAAATTTATTGTGTAAAATGGAATTTCAATAAAAAAAGGAGTCTTCATGTCCCGTTATCGAGGACCTCGTTTAAAAAAAATACGCCGTCTGGGAGCTTTACCAGGACTCACTAGAAAAACGCCTAAATCCGGAAGTAATCTGAAAAAGAAATTCCATTCTGGGAAAAAAGAGCAATATCGTATCCGTCTTCAAGAAAAACAGAAATTGCGTTTTCATTATGGTCTGACAGAACGACAATTACTTAGATATGTACATATCGCTGGAAAAGCAAAAAAGTCAACAGGTCAAGTTTTACTACAATTACTTGAAATGCGTTTGGATAATATTGTTTTTCGATTGGGTATGGCTTCAACCATTCCTGAGGCCCGGCAATTAGTTAATCATAGACATATTTTAGTTAATGGTCGTATAGTTGATATACCAAGTTTTCGTTGCAAACCCCGAGATATTATTACTACGAAGGATAACCAAAGATCAAAACGTCTGGTTCAAAATTCTATTGCTTCATCCGATCCTGGCAAATTGCCAAAGCATTTGACGGTTGATACATTGCAATATAAAGGACTAGTACAAAAAATCCTAGATAGAAAGTGGGTCGGTCTGAAAATAAATGAGTTGTTAGTTGTAGAATATTACTCTCGTCAGACTTGAGCTTAACGCAAAAGGAAAGGTTCATAGAATTTTTTTCCCCTTCCCCTTTCCCCGAACTAAATCGACCTAAGGCTCTTAATTCGTATTTTCCCATTCACCTAGCAGAAATAGATTAACCTTAGGATCTTTTTTCTTTTTTGTTATATTTTACATACCAAAGTAATTTGCTTTAGAGAATTCTATTAAATAAAGGTATTATTGCTCAAATAAATTGTTATTTGATTTGATACATTGTGATCGGTAACGTTGATGAATTAAGAGAAACGGAAAGAGAGGGATTCGAACCCTCGGTAAACAAAAGTCTACATAGCAGTTCCAATGCTACGCCTTGAACCGCTCGGCCATCTCTCCTACATAATCTTATTATGGAAAATAAAATGAGTGAATAGCGAGTTTTCGTATTCCTGCAGTACAGGTACAGCCACAACCGTTCGGGGATTCCATGGCTCTATTGGAAAAATTCTTTTTTTTATCTAAGTGTAAGGATCCTTTATTTTTTTTTACTAGGAATTCCGCTCCCTCAAAAGTTTTTCTTTGGAGAAAACCCAAATAAAAAGAGAATAGAAGAATCCTTATTATTCCATAAGAAAATAAAGGAACCAAGGAACCCTAGAATTCTATTTGCATAAGGTATGTTACGCCATACAATCTAAATAAAAAGGGTATGGGATAATTAATGACTTTGAAAACGCGAAATAGCTGATGACAGAAGTTGTTGTTGAGAAATAGGAAAGTGGAATGAAATCCAATCTTAGTCAAATATTTCATATCTCTTCTTGTCCAAACAGAAGGAAAAGGAGACAATTTGAGCTGAGTGGAAAATCCATACCTCTCTTATCCATTTAGAGCATATGGAGCGATTTATAGGTTTTTATGTTATTTTGTGATAGAATGAAAAGAATTCTATATAGAATGGATTGGGAATTATGCCTAGATCCCGTATAAATGGAAATTTCATTGATAAGACCTCCTCGATTGTAGCCAATATTTTATTGCAAATAATTCCGACAACCTCAGGGGAAAAAAGGGCATTTACTTATTATAGAGATGGTGCGATTTGACTCTTTTTTTTTTTTAGGCCTACCCACATCTCAGTCTTACGAGAAAGAGAGGGGGTTCGCATAGAGAGAACAAAATTAGTAAAGGAAACCCACGCTTGGGGGAGGTGAGGTGAACTAACAATTCCTTCTGTCGTGTATCCTCGATTGATGCGGCCTTAGATGCTTCAATTGTAGATTTGAGTATTGAGCGAAAGGTTACACCTACAGGATAGGTTCTGTATTACAGGCTAATCCTACTCTACTAGGACCAATAGGCAGCATAGGGGAGAAAAGCACTACACCTCGAAATAGGAATCAACAAGAGAAAAACTTTGTTAGAAATTAACCCTTTCCTGATCGGTATCAGGGTTGGGAAGAATGGTTGGGATAGCAAACAACCATCAGGTTTGTACGTTGGATACCCTTATAACCATCAAAGGTCGTTGAAGTGGCTAATTCCTCTAAATAGGAGGCGTTGAGAACAAAGAAATTCCTGGAGCTATCGTTTTCCTCTAGCATTAATAGAATTCATTGGTGTTAAGAAAAACCTCTTGGGGGAAGGTTGGCTAGAGATTTCTTGGAAAAATACCAGCCCCTTTCGGTCCATAATGAGATGGAACTAATTCTATTTTCATTCTATAGATTTTTTGCTTAGTACTATGTACAGAAAGAAGGGAGGAGCCGTATGAGATGAAAACCTCATGTACGGTTTTGGAACGGAGATTTTTTGAATAGAATGAACGACCGTAACGGATGTTGGCTCAATCCGAAGGAAATTATGCGGAAGCTTTGCAGAATTATTATGAAGCTACGCGACTAGAAATTGATCCCTATGATCGAAGTTATATACTATATAACATCGGCCTTATACACACAAGCAATGGAGAGCATACAAAGGCTTTGGAATATTATTTCCGGGCGCTAGAACGAAACCCCTTCTTACCGCAAGCTTTTAATAATATGGCCGTGATCTGTCATTACGTGCGACTATCTCCACTATAGAAAGAAAGAAGAAAAAAAGATGCAATTTTCTAGTAAATACTAGAAAAAGGGCTTTCTACATAGGGATCGTCAAAACAATGATTTTCCCCTATCAGCTGTAGGAAGGAAGAACACTTCACGAGAATCAAAATAAGAAGAAAGTCGAGCCTATACTACTACTCTATGGATAAAGTCTCAAATTGATAGAGAAAGCACCGTAAAGATCAATTAGTGAGCGACTGGGTCGATACAACTAAAAAAAACTGCTTAATTATACCATGATATGGGGCATAATTTAGGAATCTGCTTATGTAATAGAGCCGATCCACTAAAGGATTAAGCAGCGGTGTAGTATCAGATCCCAAAGATAGTAAGTTCTTTTTTCTTTCTTATGGGAAAAAGTCTTTTTCAAGGATTCTATAGAAATTTCATATATGAAAGACACGAAACCGAGATAGTTACCTTTCAGAAAATTCGAACGAAGGATATGGGTCTATCTATGCTTCATTCTTCTGAAGGTGGGAGAAAAGATCAGACTGATTATTGATCAAAATTAGGGTTTGAAACTTAGGTAATTAACTTCTTCTGCTTAACCCAAGAAGAAATTGGATCGATTTTTGAGAAATCGAATTCAGTTAAGATAGGGGAAATTAAGATAGCAATTTCTGAGCCGTATGAGGTAGGAAACTCTCAAGTACGGTTCTAGGGGAAGGAACTGCCTATTCCGACCGAGGAGAACAGGCCATTTTACAGGGCGATTCAGAAATTGCGGAAGCTTGGTTTGATCAAGCTGCTGAGTATTGGAAACAAGCTATAGCGCTTACTCCGGGAAATTATATTGAAGCACAGAACTGGTTGAAGATTACGAAGCGCTTTGAATTTGAATAAGACCACTCTTCATTTTCATAAAATGGACGGTTTGGTTGTTGATCCATTAATCAAATAATTTTGGTAGGAAGATCGAATCAAGAATTTCATTATATCCCTTTCTTCTACCTTCGATTTTATATCATTTCGATTTTATATCCTATTTCATAAGGATAAACAATAGGGATAGGCTCTAGAACAGAGGTAATAAAGTAAATAAAAGGGGGACAATCTAAATATTCCTACCTAAAGGACGATTTGTAGATGTAGGGCTTATACCCTAAAAAAAAAAAAAATACACTAGCTTCTTAAATTAAAACGTAAAAAAGAATCTTTTTTTGTTACGTCGGGAAATAATTTTCCAGGATAACCAATGTCCGTTAGGCACCTAATCCTTATGTCATAATAGATCCGAACACTTGCCTCGGATTGACTTCAATATATAATTGCTCCAGTGAATAACTAAAAAAAAATAGAAGGGCGGTAGATAGTAAAGAAAAGGACTAATCATAATATCTATCCTTCAAAGATTCACTAAAAAGACAGTTGGCGGGTCTCTTTGTATGTCTTGTCCGGAAAGAGGAGGACTTAATGATTATTCGTTCGCCGGAACCAGAAGTTAAAATTGTTGTGGATAGGGATCCTGTAAAAACATCTTTTGAGGAATGGGCCAGACCCGGGCATTTCTCAAGAACAATAGCTAAGGGCCCCGATACTACTACTTGGATCTGGAACCTACATGCTGATGCTCACGATTTCGATAGTCATACCGGTGATTTGGAGGAGATCTCTCGAAAAATCTTTAGTGCTCATTTCGGTCAACTCTCCATTATCTTTCTTTGGTTGAGTGGCATGTACTTCCACGGTGCCCGTTTTTCCAATTATGAAGCATGGCTAAGCGATCCTACTCACATTGGACCCAGTGCTCAGGTAGTTTGGCCAATAGTAGGGCAAGAAATTTTGAATGGTGATGTAGGCGGGGGTTTCCGAGGAATCCAAATAACCTCCGGTTTTTTTCAGATTTGGCGAGCATCTGGAATAACTAGTGAGTTACAACTCTATTGTACCGCAATCGGTGCATTGATTTTTGCATCGTTAATGCTTTTTGCTGGTTGGTTCCATTATCACAAAGCCGCTCCCAAATTGGCCTGGTTCCAAGATGTAGAATCCATGTTGAATCACCACTTAGCGGGGTTATTAGGACTTGGGTCTCTTTCTTGGGCGGGACACCAAATCCATGTATCTTTACCGATTAACCAATTTCTTGACGCTGGGGTTGATCCTAAAGAGATACCACTTCCTCATGAATTTATCTTGAATCGTGACCTTTTGGCTCAACTTTATCCTAGTTTTGCCGAAGGAGCAACCCCCTTTTTCACCTTGAATTGGTCCAAATACGCAGAATTTCTTACTTTTCGCGGAGGACTAGATCCAATAACCGGTGGCCTATGGTTGAGCGATATTGCGCACCATCATTTAGCTATTGCTATTCTTTTCCTGATCGCTGGTCATATGTATAGGACCAACTGGGGTATTGGTCATGGACTTAAAGATATTTTGGAGGCTCATAAAGGCCCATTTACAGGACAAGGCCATAAGGGTCTCTATGAAATCCTAACAACGTCATGGCATGCTCAATTATCTCTTAACCTAGCTATGCTAGGCTCTACAACTATTGTTGTAGCTCATCATATGTACGCTATGCCCCCCTATCCATACCTAGCTACTGACTATGGTACACAACTTTCCTTGTTCACACACCACATGTGGATTGGCGGATTTCTAATAGTTGGTGCTGCTGCACATGCAGCCATTTTTATGGTAAGAGACTATGATCCAACTACTCGATACAACGATCTATTAGATCGCGTCCTTAGACACCGCGATGCAATCATATCCCACCTTAACTGGGTATGTATATTTCTAGGTTTTCACAGTTTTGGCTTGTACATTCATAATGATACCATGAGTGCTTTAGGCCGTCCCCAAGATATGTTTTCGGATACCGCCATACAATTACAACCCATCTTTGCTCAATGGGTACAAAATATCCATGCTGACGCGCCTGGCGTAACAGCTCCTGGTGCAACAACAAGTACCAGCTTAACGTGGGGAGGTGGCGAGTTAGTAGCTGTAGGCGGCAAAGTCGCTTTGTTACCTATTCCATTAGGAACCGCAGATTTTTTAGTCCATCACATTCACGCATTTACCATCCATGTGACTGTATTAATACTTTTGAAAGGTGTTTTATTTGCTCGTAGTTCCCGTTTGATACCTGATAAAGCAAATCTTGGTTTTCGATTCCCTTGCGACGGGCCTGGACGAGGGGGAACATGTCAAGTCTCCGCCTGGGATCATGTTTTCTTAGGTCTATTCTGGATGTACAATGCAATTTCGGTAGTCATTTTCCATTTCAGTTGGAAAATGCAGTCGGATGTTTGGGGTACTGTAAGTGATCAAGGGATAGTAACTCATATCACAGGGGGAAACTTTGCACAGAGTTCCATTACGATTAATGGTTGGCTCCGAGATTTCTTGTGGGCACAGGCATCCCAAGTAATTCAGTCTTATGGTTCTTCATTATCTGCATATGGTCTTTTTTTCTTAGGCGCTCATTTTGTCTGGGCTTTTAGTTTAATGTTTTTATTTAGTGGCCGTGGTTATTGGCAAGAACTCATTGAATCTATCGTTTGGGCTCATAACAA